TACCATGAGATAGTATAAAACCCCTTGTCCTTTAAAAAGACCCCATACGAAGATAAAAAAGAATCAAAATTTCTGCCAGATCCCTTATTTCCCTGGGATTGTAGTTCAATCGGTTAGAGCACCGCCCTGTCAAGGCGGAAGCTGCGGGTTCGAGCCCCGCCAGTCCCGACGGATCCAATAAATACAAAAATAACATTTTCCCTTTCTATGAACTAGTAAAGAGTGTCGAGGGATAGACTTTCATTCCCAAAGCAAAAAGGATTCTTGATTTCTTTTTTCTTTCCTATTTTTCCATCTCGCTTTTCTTTTATTGTTTGTTAGGTTTGGAACTATGTAATTAATTGAAGTGGAAAGGCAATCTGATGATCCTTCATCAGAAGACTGTCCAAGGAAGACGCAAGGTGGGTTATAGAAAAAACAAAGAAACGGATGATAAATATCATTTTGGAGTAATTAAGTTAGGAATCCAAATTTTGATTCGGTATGGATAAAAGAACTTCCTATGTTATACTATTCAAGTCTTGACGACGGGTTGATTTGATAGATCCGATATTGTTATTCATGATAGTAATCCGGTTCAAGATCATCGAGAAGTAATTCATTCATTGAATTTACAGACGATAGACGAAAGATTTATCATCTCTAGGGGATTAAATCCCGAGTTATTGCGAAGTAAAAAACCGATGAGATTATGGAAGTAAATATTCTTGCATTTATTGCTACTGCACTATTCATTCTAGTTCCTACCGCTTTTCTACTTATCATTTACGTAAAAACAGTCAGTCAAAATGATTAATTCAATTGAATTTTCAAATTAATTTGAATCAAACTTTCCTTCCAAGTTCTTATCAAAAATTTCCGAAATCAAATGAAAGGGATTCAATTCCACGTCTTAACTTAAACGAAATGAGCGCACGATAATTATAATCGGAAATTTTCTAAGAGATAGATAGTATGGTAGAAAAAAAATTTTTCTACCATACTATCTATCTCTTAGTCTATAAAGTTGTAATCTAGAATACAGATAAACGCTTAAGTTTCTATATATCAATCTACAATATTCTCTTCCTATATATTCCATATCAATATATTGTATGGAATTGACATAAGACCAAATTTGCTACATCTATTTGTTCCGATCAATCTGAAATAATTCTTATTTTAGGATTCTAATTCCTTTCCTTTTACTAATAAGTAAGGGGAAACCGCGCCCATTTTTAACGCCATATGAAATAAGTCGATAAAGCATAAACTGCCCTTTTTTAATTAGAATAGAAACAAATGCCCGATATGTAACTCGCCCGAGGCAAGATCTTATTATTGCCCAGTCTAGTCTCTCCTTAAACAATCACTATCTCTATATCATTTCTTATAGTAAAGTGCGTATACGCTTAACAAAACGACTTCTTTTTTGAAGAGTCAAGAGGAAAATAAATAAAAAAAAGGTCCTAGCTTAGTATCCATCTATAAAGATAGTAAGAGCCCATTCCCCTTGATTCAAATAGAAAATTTCGGAAGAATTTTAGGTTGGAATAAATTTCCAATCATCTGAATCCCTTTTTTTTTTTTTCGAAGTACAAAGACGGGAATCAATGAAATATCTCTTGGATTGAAAGAGTCTGATTCCTATCATAGATTACTCCATTGGAATCCAATGGGATTCCAAATTCAGAGTTTTTATTTTAAAATAGTTCAAAATGCGTTGCAGAACGATCTATAAAACAAGCGGGTTTGATTCCTGAACTCAATTAGTAGTACTTCTAAAGCCCACTTCTCCCCCACACTACGAGTGAAAGGGAAAATGTAAAGACTACCATTAAAGCAGCCCAAGCGAGACTTACTATATCCATGTGCATTATGTCTCCTAATCTCTATAAATACGAAGGAATTATTCCTCACTAATAATAGTGGAATTAATGTCGCAGAGTCAAAAGGGGGTTCTACCGAACACTATTGAGAAACCAATCCAATAAATAGATTATGTTATGATTTCGAGTTTTTTGGTGATTCAGGCGACACCCGGATTTGAACTGGGGAAAAAGGATTTGCAGTCCCCCGCCTTACCACTCGGCCATGCCGCCAAAATGATACAAAATAGATACAATTTTTCCCGGATTACTTAATTTTTATTGTACTTGCATTTTTACTTCTGTTTTACTTAATCCTTTTATTTCCTAAAATAAAAGAAATACCCTTTTTGATTGGATTTGATCCACCCCTTTGATTGTAATCTGAAAATACACAATGCTGAAAACATTCTCTCGTTTTTCTATTGAGAAATCAAATGTATATTTTTCAGACGATAAATTTCAACCGTTGACTAGTGACTCCTTACTTCTAATTCATGAACGATTCTGGGATTTGAATTTCAAATTGTGTTTTCCTAATGACAAAATAAAAATGGAATCAGAACTAATCAGTATTTATTTTTTCAATTAAAAAAGATTTCTCAGTTTCAATTATAACAAAACATATGAGTATATGTAAACCCCAGAACATA